TCTATGGTTAAACTCTTCACAGCTTATTAATGGATATAATCCTTTTGGTATGAATAGTTTATCAGTATGGGCGTGGATGTTCTTATTTGGACATCTTGTTTGGGCTACTGGATTTATGTTCTTAATCTCCTGGCGCGGATATTGGCAGGAATTGATTGAAACTTTAGCATGGGCTCATGAACGCACACCTTTGGCCAATTTGATTCGATGGAGAGATAAACCGGTGGCTCTTTCCATTGTGCAAGCAAGATTAGTTGGATTAGCCCACTTTTCGGTAGGTTATATATTCACTTATGCGGCTTTCTTAATTGCCTCTACATCGGGAAAATTTGGTTAATTCTTTATTGAAAAGAGCATTCCTTTCTATTCTATTCTATGGAGGAGAAGGGCTGCTTTCTTAATATTTTTATATTTCTACATCTAGGATCCGACTTGTATCGTTGAAACTAAATAGGAATAAATTGAACCATTATGGCAAGGAAAAGTTGGATTCAGAGGGAGAAGAAGAGGCAAAAGCTGAAACAAAAATATCATTTGATTCGTCGATCCTCAAAAAAAGAAATAAAAAGAGTTCAGTCGGTAAGTGATAAACAGGAAATTCATGGAAAGTTACAATCACCACCACGTAATAGTGCACCTACACGTCTTCGTCGACGTTGTCTTTCAACGGGAAAGGCGAGAGCTAATTATCGAGACTTTGGGTTATCTGGACACACACTTCGTGAAATGGTTTATGCATGTTTGTTACCCGGGGCAACAAGATCAAGTTGGTAAGAAGAGTTCCTAATTTCTCTATTCATTCCTATGATCATTGACCGTAAGAGAGTCCCTTTACTATTTTTAAAAAATAGGTTATTCTATTTGTACAGATATAGTAGAGGGGCGTACTCAATCCTTGTTTGTCCATTCGTTTCAGTTCTTATCTTTATTCTTTATCGCGGGGTAGAGCAGCTTGGTAGCTCACAAGGCTCATAACCTTGAGGTCACGGGTTCAAATCCCGTCTCCGCAACATTCTTTAAAAAGAATTGACATAGACTATTTTGTTCGTTTTGCTGATATAAAACTTGCCCATTTTTTTATTTTGAAAGGACTCACTTGCTTTTTTTTATTCTAAATTCTAAACATCTGGGGTTTTTGTTCTCAAATTATATAAAAAAAAATGCTGTAAATCCTTTCGTTTCGTATTCAAGGAAAAATTAGAGTAATGAAATTGAAAAGAAATCGGTAAGTCCCGGTCTGGTCTGGATATAAGATACTTTCCACTTCACTACTTTTCAACTCCACTACTAATGTAGTGTCTGTGTATTAACTGGTCTTGAATTAGATTGGATAAGGTAGGTCGAAGGGAGAATCTAAATTATTAGTTGCGAAAGGAGCGGAAAAAAAGAATTTGTATACATACTTATGAAAATCTATGAGTACCAGAGCACTCATTCCATATTAGTAAAATTGAATAGATAATTGGCTTCATCTTATTTTTCGATAAAGGTGTCGGACTCGAATACCCCTTTGACTCTGTGCTAGTGATTGCACTATTTTCTTTTTAGTAAACAATATAATAATTAGTAATATAATAATATATAGTAAAGGATAATATAATGTATAATGGAATAATTCCATCATATTCATACAGATAGGAGACATAATTCACATGGATCTAGTCAGTCTCGCTTGGGCCGCTTTAATGCTAGTCTTTACATTCTCCCTTTCACTCGTAGTATGGGGAAGAAACGGACTCTAAAGGAATTGAGTTATTTAGTTAAAGGATCAAAGCAAAACCGTATCAATTCTTTTCTATTTTATAGATAGTTTCGCAATTTTTTTTTTAATTCATTTTGATTGATTTCATTTTTATTTCATTTTATTTTTTGCTTATATTGAAATTTTTCTAAAATGATGATATTAATCTAGATACTTCCCTCAACAGAGAAATGTATCCAATTTGACTTCATTACACTTCACGCTCCAAATTTTTCATGATTCAATCAAATTTTTTGTTTTAAGAGAAATATGATTCTGTTATGTTATTAGTTATTAAGCGGATACGCGCTCTCTACGGCAAACAAGATGGGCATAGTGGTTATCCAACGAGATACTACACATAAAAAAAAAAAGCATTGCTATTGCCTTGGGAAAATTACGTATTATGTGCTTAAATCCGGAAATTCGAATCATAAGAGAAAGAATTTTTTTTTGATTATTTCAAATTGATTGAAACCAATCAAAATTTAATCAATGAAACAAAGAAAGAAAATCACGACACTAGATCAATTACATAAATGTAATTGATATTCTATACATATATCAAAGAATACATATTGTAGGTTCAGATCTATATTCAACCCGTATTTTTACACAATATAGTAGAATAATAATTAAAGAATAGAGTGCAAACTAACAATAATGAATAAGTATGGTAGAAAGAAAGAAATTCATTTTCTTTCTCTCTTTCTACCATACTATTTGATCTCATAGAATACTGCCGATTCTAATCCGATCATTTGATTTAATACTAAGACGCGAAATTGAAGGCCTTTTTTCATTTTATTTCTTCAATCATTGCTAAGGACTAAGAAATCAAGGTTAAGTCAAATTAATCACTTTTACTTTCTGTTTTTACGTAAATTATAAGTAAGAAGGCAGTAGGAACTAAAATGAACAGCGCAGTAGCAATAAATGCGAGAATATTGACTTCCATAATCTCGTGTTTTCCTTTTTTATTTTATTTTTTCACAAGAACTCGGGATTTAATCCCATAGAGGTGATAAATCTTTCGTCCAAAAATGAAACGGGATGAATTCCATCTCGATGGTATCGAATCGGATCAATATCATGAATAACAATATCTGACAAATTGATTCATCATCGACAATTGAATAGTATAACATAGCAAGATCCTTTATCCATACCAAACTCAAATTATAAATAGGATTCCTAATCCAATCAACAATTCTTTTACTTTTGACTTACATTTAATTAATTTGAATTCCATTTTTCATAATTTTTTCTTTCTTCGAGAGATCCCCACCTTACTTAAAAAAAAAAAAAAGAAAAAGATCCCCGTTGGGAATGAGATTATGTTATTTTTACAACCTTTCACAGAAAATGGAGAAATGAATCCATTTTTTTTTATTGGATTTGTATCCATCGGGACTGACGGGACTCGAACCCGCAGCTTCCGCCTTGACAGGGCGGTGCTCTGACCAATTGAACTACAATCCCAGGAAAAAATGTGCAGCATGCGCTTTTTTACTTCTTACGACTTAGTTCAAACCTTTTTTTTTTATTTCGGTTTTAGATTATATTAGAAGCGTGGTCTTCTAATTCACAAAGACGTGACTGATATATTTATATATACATGGATACGAACTTTAGCGAGAGTGGCACGCATTTCTAATAATATTTTCGTTATTGCCAAATCGATTGAAAATTTATCTTTCCTAGTCTTTTTTTTTATTTATTCGTTTACTTGGATTTTATACTTATGTATGCTGATATGAATCCGAATCATTAACAAGATCTTAATTTGTGGGAAAAATACATATAGCAAATGAATAGCGGTAAGGGTATATCATAACAAAAATAAAGGACCTTTTTTTTCTTCCGTATTAGTCCGTATTAACGCATCAGTCATTTGCAGAGAACAACAAATGGGTTATATCATTTCATGTCATGGTGGATTGGCGAATTCGAATTATTGGGCCGAGCTGGATTTGAACCAGCGTAGACATATTGCCAACGAATTTACAGTCCGTCCCCATTAACCGCTCGGGCATCGACCCAGGAAGAAAAGATTTCAGTCTTTATTTATGATCAATGATCAACTTCCTTTCGTAGTATTCTACCCCCAGGGGAAGTCGAATCCCCGCTTCCTCCTTGAAAGAGAGATGTCCTGAACCACTAGACGATGGGGGCATATATGCTTATTATTCTACAGTTCATAGTATGAACTGTTTTTTGAAGTTGTCAATATAATGATAATGGACTGATATGACTCGATCAGAAGGATCCTTTCGTCTTTCTTGATTTCATATAATTTATTGTTCATTATTTAGATTCATAAATTGTTCATTCCAATCGCTATTCCATAATTCTAAAAAAAAATGGAAAAAGAAATAATACGAAAGATAAGATCCATTCGGGGAATGCTTGGTTTGTCGGGGGGAGTGAAACCTCATCTCTTTCACTTTCATTCATAGATTTATTCCTTTTAAAGATTCGGTGGGTATATTGTTATCTCAAACTAAGCCGATAAATTAAATAAAATTAGAAAACAATAATGAATTAAATGGGTAGATGTATCAATTAAATTAATTGAATTCTGATGAAGATCAATTCAATTACGATCGATTTGGAAACACCTCATTGTATTGATATTTATCAAATCCAATATCGTTTCTTTTTACCTATACTAACACGTAGGGGTCAATCCAATTTATCCCTCCTTTCCGTAATGAGCCACTGTGTGAATAAAATAGACAAATATATATATATATGTAGAGATACTCAAATCTCATATAATAAATATATGCACTAGATGGATAACGACTAGTTCCGAATTGAATCAAACGGCCCCTTTAACTCAGTGGTAGAGTAACGCCATGGTAAGGCGTAAGTCATCGGTTCAAATCCGATAAGGGGCTTTTGAGTGAGTTTTTTTCATAAAACTCCGACGGTAGTATTCATATTGAAAGTGAGAATAGAGATATTGTTCCTATTTGGAATAAAGTAAAAAATCATAGAGATTAATTATTAATTAATTTGCTTAATGATTTGAATTCTGAATTAGAGAATTCTAAAAATTAGTATTCTAATGAATTCAAATTAGAATAGAGTCATTATTACTTACAGTTATCAAGTTAAACATTTGTTTATTATAATGATAAGTCGTCCACTTGAATCGCTGGGTATTCCTATTTTCTAGGATTCCAATCAGAATCTACTCTAAAAAAAAATGATAAATCAAAAAAAGTAAGTGGACCTAACCTATGGAATCATG